CTCTTCTCCTTTCAGGGCCTATCCGAAAGAGAATCCAGGACCTCTTGGTCCTGAATATCAGAATAGGACGAAGGAACCGGCCTCCGCGGATATCTTTGCTTCGGAACAAAACAATTAGCATTAGGCTCGGTCAACTGGAATGTGTATTATCCATATGGGAGATCTTCCAATCGAGAAGATCCATCGATCTGAGACGAAGAGAAAGGGCCCATTTTATTTACTTATTCAGTTAAACCAAGGATTCGTTATGGAAGCAGATAGCAACAACCATTTCATCAGACATGCGTATTTTTGATTATCCGGTGGATTTACACAGTTTCATTAATGCAAATTGTTTGATGTAGTTAGTACTCAGGTTGTTCGACGCTCAAGAATTCTTATTTAGGCAGTTCATATTATCCATACATAGTGTTTTGATCTAAGATTGCAATTCTTCCATGTTTCCGCAGTAGCATATTGTTCCATGGAGCTAGGGTCCAAAATAGGAATCAACAAGTGTTTCCACGACTCTACCGCCCGGCCAATCCTGTTCCACTGAATCCCCTCCCTTTTTCATGGCCACATATCTTTACGGCTAAGGAGTGGGAAATCTTTCTCCTGTTACACAAATGTTTCATTTCATCCGGGAAAAGCCACCTCTTTCTCCACAAACAATGTCTTTGTCATTTGATCCAGGAGCCTTCCGTTAGATAGGAACAGCTTTGCTAAATACTGAGAACTCTCGGATAGAGTATTAGAATGAAAAGACCATTAATTATATAAGGAAGAACCCAGGGTTCTAGCCCATTCCCATTCCTAAATCAATAATTCGTAGTGCTTTTGCCTTTCTTGCGTACTCCTGGTGAACCAGTTGCTAGCCATATGTTTAGGAGGCTTTTTTCTCCAGGTACTAAGCCGCTTTGCCATCTCTTCATCTTCATCTGCAAAGAATGCTCGACGTGAAAACACAGAGACAAAGGCCCGATCTTTGAATAGGAAAAAGAATGGATCCGAAGGGTCCCAAATCAATTGGCTTATTCGAAAAAAGCCTTCTTCTTTTAAAGATCTATCTCGTGTCTGGTACTGCATTGTTCCACTCTGCAAGAAGGTCGAATCAGTCTCTTGCACCTCCTCCTTTTTATGATAAATATACCAGAAATAATTCGAATAAATAGCAATCTCTGACAACTCATCCTCTTTAATCTGCTTGGACCCGCTCCAATACCCATAGGAAAATCCCCAGTCATATTCAGCGTACCTGTCCCTGCAATCAAATAGATTGTCCCAAGGGCCCCATATTCTAGGAGCCCAAGTTATGCTATTGAAAATTCGTTCCTCTAGCAGTTCCGGTTTGACCATTCCGTTCCCTTTTTCAAACTCCACTTCTTTTCATATAGCAATCCCTGATCAAAGAGAGAACAATATCCATTTCAAAACATTTCTAATGGATTCCTTGGTTCGGACCGACGAAGTAATGGCACTCGATTATTATCAACCCGACTGCAACCTTTTTCTGTCGGTAAGGATTGCACCAGAGCACCTTCTACTTCTAATAGGCCATGAACTATAGATAGAGAGAGAATCATTCTGAGCGAGTCCATAAGAAGCGACCCACTTTTTCATCGGTTCCGGGGGAAGACCAAAGATCTTGCGCGACCGGTCCGCCAGAAAAACTCAAAAGAGAAAGAAGTCTCGTTAATCTCTTCATGCTCGTTCCAAGTTCGAAGTACCGTTTGGCCAAAGAAAAACCCGCTTCCTGACACGATTGCCTCTTTATATAGATAGATATAGGATCTATGGGGTTATTACTTAGAAGTCTATTTTGTACAAGAGCCCCTCCTATCTGATAGAAAAGGGTCCCATCATCCCGAGCCGGTCTTATCTTAGCTCGCAAACCCCAAGTTTGTCTATGAAGAGCTAATCTAATTGTATTAGTTTCTATAATGGATTTCTTATGTGGAATACTAATGGATAGGGCCTCGTTGCTAAGTGCTACAAGATCTAGTGCACTGGAACTCGTGGTTATGGACCCGAATCCTTTAGTATGGAACATTGTCTTTTCCAAGTAAAAACCCCTAGTATATGAAAGAATGAGAAGTGCTTTCGTTCTTGTGGAATAAGAAGCCCTCGTACCTTAATGAAAGGAAAATAGGAATTTTTCGTTAGGTATTTGACCAAATAGGATCGTCCAGTTCCTATAGAACCTATCACTAAAATACCCGATAGGGCTAAGCGGAACGAAAAGGGTTTTCCATGAGATGGTAAATGAAAACGATTAGCCCCACACGAGGTTTGGGAATAAGTGATTGTCTGATAATGAGCAAGGAATATACGTCTTTCTGCTAAAGAGGATCTATTAAACTCATAATTCATTAGATCCTTGTTAGCAATGTCAACTAAGTATCATAAGTAAATGGATCCCGGTTGTTCAATCCTTTGATAACCAAGGTCATTCTTTGCTAAAGAGAAATGATCACTATGAGTCAGACTGAATAGAATTGGATCCATTCCAAATAGCGAGAATTAGGATTCTTGATCCCTCTCAATCTCTCTTTCAATTCGAGGATCCAGAGAGGTGTTTTCATAGTCATCTCCGAATATTTGCCATCTCCGAATATTTTCGATTTCATTTTTCTATGGTATGTCTTTCTATATGAAAATTGGTTATTTACGATGTACGATGATCCCTGTTAAGCATCCATGGCTGAATGGTTAAAGCGCCCAACTCATAATTGGTAAATTTGCGGGTTCAATTCCTGCTGGATGCACGCGAACGGGAACGTTCCATAAGTCTATTGGAACTGGCTCTCTATCCACGGAATCTCATCCATCATCCATACATAACGAATTGGTATGGTATATTCATACCATAACATAAGAACAATAAGAACTCGAATTCTTATCGATACTGGAACTCAGAGCATAGGAGGGAAAGTCGATTTATGGATGGAATCAAATACGCAGTATTTACAGAAAAGAGTCTTCGTTTATTGGGAAAGAATCAATATACTTTTAATGTCGAATCGGGATTCACTAAGACAGAAATAAAGCATTGGGTCGAACTCTTCTTTGGTGTTAAGGTAGTAGCTGTGAATAGCCATCGACTACCCGGAAAGGGTAGAAGAATGGGACCTATTCTGGGACATACAATGCATTACAGACGTATGATCATTACCCTTCAACCGGGTTATTCTATTCCACTTCTAGATAGAGAAAAGAACTAAAGGAGAATACTTAATAATACGGCGAAACATTTATACAAAACACCTATCCCGAGCACACGCAAGGGAACCGTAGACAGGCAAGTGAAATCCAATCCACGAAATAAATTGATCCATGGACGGCACCGTTGTGGTAAAGGTCGTAATGCCAGAGGAATCATTACCGCAAGGCATAGAGGGGGAGGTCATAAGCGCCTATACCGTAAAATCGATTTTCGACGGAATCAAAAAGACATATCTGGTAGAATCGTAACCATAGAATACGACCCTAATCGAAATGCATACATTTGTCTCATACACTATGGGGATGGTGAGAAGATATATATTTTACATCCCAGAGGGGCTTTAATTGGAGATACTATTGTTTCTGGTACAAAAGTTCCTATATCAATGGGAAATGCCCTACCTTTGAGTGCGGTTTGAACTATTGATTTACGTAATTGGAAGTAACCAATTAGGTTTACGACGAAACCTAGAAATCGATCACTGATCCAATTTGACTACCTCTACGGGATAGACCTCAACAGAAAACTGTTGAGTAACGGCAGCAAGTGATTGAGTTCAGTAGTTCCTCATAGAAAATTATTGACTCTAGAGATATGGTAATATGGAGAAGACAAAATTGTTTGAAGCACGCACAGAACCGGAAGCGCCCCTTGTTTCAAAGAGAGGAGGACGGGTTATTCACATTTCATTTGATGGTCAGAGGCGAATTGAAAGCTAAGCAGTGGTAATTAAGACCCCCGGGTGAAAATAGGGATGTCTCCTACGTTACCCATAATATGTGGAAGTATCGACGTAATTTCATAGAGTCATTCGATCTGAATGCTACATGAAGAACATAAGCCAGATGACGGAACGCAGAGACCTAGGATGTAGAAGATCATAACATGAGCGATTCGGCAGATTTGGATTCCTTTTCTATATATCCACTCATGTGGTACTTCATCATACGATTCATATAAGATCCATCTGTCTAGAGATCGTCATATACATCTAGAAAGCCGTATGCTTTGGAAGAAGCTTGTACAGTTTGGGAAGGGGTTTTTTGAGAAAAAAGAAGAATCTACTTCAACCGATATGCCTTTAGGCACGGCCATACATAACATAGAAATCACACGTGGAAGGGGTGGGCAATTAGCTAGAGCAGCAGGTGCTGTAGCGAAACTGATTGCAAAAGAGGGTAAATCGGCCACTTTAAGATTACCATCTGGGGAGGTCCGTTTGGTATCCCAAAACTGCTTAGCAACAGTCGGACAAGTCGGTAATGTTGGGGTGAACCAAAAAAGTTTGGGTAGAGCCGGATCTAAGTGTTGGCTAGGTAAACGTCCCGTAGTAAGAGGGGTAGTTATGAACCCTGTGGACCACCCCCATGGGGGCGGTGAAGGGAAAGCCCCCATTGGTAGAAAAAAACCCACAACCCCTTGGGGTTATCCTGCGCTTGGAAGAAGAACTAGGAAAAGGAAAAAATATAGTGATAGTTTTATTCTTCGTCGCCGTAAGTAAATACGTAACTAGGAATACGGAAAATTGCATTTTTGGAATTTGCAATAATGCGATGGGCGAACGACGGGAATTGAACCCGCGCATGGTGGATTCACAATCCACTGCCTTGATCCACTTGGCTACATCCGCCCCTTATCCAGCTAAAGGATTTTCTCCTTTTTCCATTCATCATTATTCTATTTATTCTGACCTCCATACCTCGATCGAGATAGTGGACATAGGATGCCACTCTTTAAAATGAAAAAAGGAGTAATCAGCTGTGACACGAAAAAAAACGAATCCTTTTGTAGCTCGTCATTTATTGGCAAAAATCGAAAAGGTCAATATGAAGGAGGAGAAAGAAACAATAGTAACGTGGTCCCGGGCATCTAGCATTCTACCCGCAATGGTTGGCCATACAATCGCGATTCATAATGGAAAGGAACATATACCTATTTACATAACAAATCCTATGGTAGGTCGCAAATTGGGAGAATTCGTGCCTACTCGGCATTTCACGAGTTATGAAAGTGCAAGAAAGGATACTAAATCTCGTCGTTAACTGAATTCAGAATAGAAAGATTAAGAATAAACAAAATTTATAGGATTCAAATAAAGTAAAGGTAGGCGGGTAATAACCTTATTTATGACAAGTTTCAAATTGGTAAAGTATACCCCTAGGATAAAGAAAAAGAAGAACGGTCTAAGGAAACTTGCAAGAAAAGTTCCAACCGATCGTCTACTTAAGTTCGAACGGGTTTTCAAAGCACAAAAACGCATACATATGTCTGTTTTCAAAGCACAAAGAGTTCTTGATGAGATTCGCTGGCGTTACTACGAGGAAACTGTTATGATACTGAACCTCATGCCTTATCGAGCATCTTATCCCATCTTAAAGTTGGTTTATTCGGCAGCAGCAAATGCTACTCATTATAGAGATTTCGACAAAGCGAGTTTATTCATCACTAAAGCCGAAGTCAGTAGGAGTACTATTATGAAAAAATTAAGACCTCGGGCTCGAGGACGTAGTTCTCCTATAAAAAAAACCATGTGTCATATAACAATTGTACTAAATATAGTAAAGAAATCTAAATAATGTTTAAATCAATCTAAGATTTCGATTCTCAGTAAAAAAAAATAGAATAGAAAAATATGGGACAAAAAATAAATCCACTCGGTTTCAGACTTGGTACAACCCAAAATCACCATTCCTTTTGGTTTGCACAACCAAAAAATTATTCTGAAGGTCTACAGGAAGATAACAAAATACGGAATTGTATCAAGAACTATATACAAAAGAATAGGAAAAAAGGCTCGAATAGAAAAATAGAAGCAGACTCAAGTTCCGAAGTAATTACAGATATTGAAATTCAAAAAGAAATTGATACAATCCACGTCATAATCCATATTGGATTCCCCAATTTATTAAAGAAAAAAGGAGCAATCGAAGAATTAGAAAAAAATCTCCAAAAGGAGGTGAATTCTGTAAACCAGAGACTTAATATTGCTATCGAAAAAGTTAAAGAACCTTATAGACAACCTAAGATTCTTGCCGAATATATAGCTTTCCAATTAAAAAATAGAGTTTCATTCCGAAAGGCAATGAAAAAAGCCATTGAATTAACTAAAAAAGCGGATATAAAAGGAGTCAAAATAAAAATTGCAGGGCGTTTAGCAGGAAAAGAAATTGCACGTGCCGAATGCATCAAAAAAGGTAGACTTCCCCTCCAAACAATTCGCGCTAAAATAGATTATTGCTGCTATCCAATTCGAACCATCTATGGAGTATTAGGTGTAAAAATTTGGATATTCGTAGAAGAATAATAACTAAGCTTGTCTTCCCATTCTGGCCAGTGATAGAATAAAAAAGCAAGAGCCTTATTTTTCCCGAAATCCCTGAAAAAAAGAAGAAATTATACCTCTTTCTACAAGATTTAATGAAAATTAAAAAATCTTTTAATATAATTGCTATGCTTAGTGTGTGACTCGTTAGTTTTTTCTTTAGGGGGAAAAATGAAGATTAAAAAAAAAATTGACTGAACCCTACTAAAAATAGAAAAAACTTAGTAATTATAGAAAATTAACTAATAACCAACCTATTGCTTCGTATTGTCGAGATCCTAATTAAAAAACAGTCACTATGTGAATAAATACATCTATCGAATAGATCCATCATATAGTTGTAGCAACTGCATTTTTTTCTCTAAAAAAGAAAGAGGATTCTAGGTTGTGAAGCAAAACTAAAGGGATGTGGATAAAAGGAGGGATGATAGATAGAAGGAAGAATAATAAGAAGGATATAGGATTCCAATGTGTATGGTCTATGAATGACATCATAAAAGGCAATGTGATAAAGCATCAATAAAAAAAAAAAAAAGAAAGAATTCAAAATCGTAACTTGAAACAATAAATAAAAATTTAAAACAATAATAAGGAGCAGCTCGGGTTAATAAAACTGAGAAAATTGACTCGGAAAGAAATTTTTTGGAAGCTCCATTGCAGGATTCAAACCTAAGCATTAAAAGAGAAGCTGTGGGAACGACAAAACCTATGACTCCATAGGATTTTTTTGAAAAGAATCCTAATACTTCATTGGGTGGGATGGCGGAACAAACCAAAAAAATTGCTTTATTTGATAAGATTATAAATTAACAAATAAGCAAATAAGACAGTAAAGAGTAAATATTCGCCCGCGAAATCTTTATTGGATTTGAATACTTTACCACGATTTAATAAGGGTAAAAAAAGGGGGATTCCTTAATTAAAAAAGATTACATTATCTACAAATTACAAATAGAGAATTAAGAAATTCCAAATTCAAAAAAAAAACCTAACTTTTTCTATTATATATTGATGTGTATTTATCCATAATATTTTTAAAAATAATGGAATTAGAGAAATTTGCACGCTTTCTTATTTCATTCGCGAGGAGCTGGATGAGAAGAAACTCTCATGTCCAGTTTTGCAGTAGAGATGGAACTAAGAAAAAACCATCGACTATAACCCCAAAAGAACTAGATTTCGTAAACAACATAGAGGAAGAATGAAGGGAAAATCCGGCCGAGGCAATTGTATTTGTTTTGGTAGATATGCTCTTCAAGTACTTGAACCCGCTTGGATCACAGCGAGACAGATAGAAGCAGGACGAAGAGCAATGACACGATATGCACGTCGTGGGGGAAAAATATGGGTCCGTATTTTTCCCGACAAACCAGTCACAATGAGACCCACAGAAACACGTATGGGCTCGGGAAAGGGATCCCCCGAATATTGGGTAGCTGTTGTTAAACCAGGTCGAATACTTTATGAAATGAGCGGAGTATCCGAAACTATAGCTAGAGCAGCTATCTCCATAGCTGCCAGTAAAATGCCCATACGAAGTCAATTTCTCCGATTAGAGATATAGAACTCCAAAAAAGAGTATTGAGGATAAAAAACCCCGGGTTTTTCTCTGGGATAACAATATTTATGTCATCCTTTTTTTTACATTGAAATAACAAATAGAAATCCAAATAATATGATTCAACCTCAGACCCTTTTAAATGTAGCGGATAACAGTGGAGCTCGAAAATTGATGTGTATTCGAGTCATAGGAACTGCTGGTAATCAGCGATATGCTCGTATTGGTGATGTTATTGTTGCTGTAATCAAAGACGCATTACCCCAAATGCCTCTAGAAAGATCCGAAGTAATTCGAGCTGTAATTGTACGTACATGTAAAGAATTCAAATGCGAAGACGGTATAATAATACGCTATGATGACAATGCAGCAGTTATCATTGATCAAAAAGGAAATCCAAAAGGAACTCGAGTTTTTGGCGCAATTGCTGAGGAATTGAGAGAATTGAATTTTACTAAAATAGTTTCATTAGCTCCTGAAGTATTATAAATACTAGTAGACAAGATATAGATCAAAGAAAAAATGAAAAAATTAGTAGATTGTGTCTCACGTATACGCTTTAAAATTCAAAATTCAAAGAAAAAGAAAAACATGTTGATTATAGAAAAATTAGGAGGAACCTAGAATTAGAGTTTTATGGGCAAGGACACTATTGCTGATTTACTAACCTCTATAAGAAACGCAGACATGAATAAAAAGGGAACTGTTCGAGTAGTATCTACAAATATTACCGAAAACATTGTTAAAATACTTCTACGAGAGGGTTTTATTGAAAGTGTTCGGAAACATCAGGAAAGTAACAGATATTTCTTGGTTTCAACTTTGCGACATCAAAAGAGAAAGACTAGAAAGGGAATATATAGAACTAGAACCTTTTTAAAGCGTATCAGCCGACCCAGCTTACGAATTTATGCCAACTATCAAGGAATTCCTAAGGTTTTGGGCGGAATGGGAATTGCAATTCTTTCTACCTCTCGAGGTATAATGACAGATCGAGAGGCTCGACTAAACAGAATTGGGGGAGAAGTCTTATGTTATATATGGTAATGGCCCCGCCTATAGTACCCAAATTCTATCTCAAACGTCCTATTTTGAAAATAAAAATAGAAAAATAGGAGAAAAAAATATGACAGAAAAAAAAAATAGGAGAGAAAAAAAAAACTCGAGAGAAGCAAAAGTCATTTTCGAGGGTTTAGTTACGGAAGCCCTACCCAATGGAATGTTCCGCGTTCGCCTAGAGAATGACACCATCATCCTGGGCTATATTTCAGGAAAGATCCGGTCTAGTTCTATACGAATACTAATGGGGGATAGGGTCAAAATTGAAGTAAGTCGTTATGATTCAAGCAAGGGACGTATAATTTATAGACTTCCCCATAAGGATTCGAAGCGTACCGAAGACTCGAAGGATACTGAAGATTTGAAGGATACCAAAGATTCAAAGGATTAGGTTTTTATAAAGTAAGAAATTCCAAGTTTCAAAATTTAAGTGAAGAGACTTATTTTTTCCAAAAGAGTAGATTCATAGTTTAAGAAAAAAATACCTAAATATGAAAATAAGAGCTTCCGTTCGCAAAATTTGTACAAAATGTCGACTGATTCGTAGGCGTGGGCGAATTAGAGTTATTTGTTCCAATCCGAAGCATAAACAAAGACAGGGGTGATCTTTCGAAAAAAGGAGCTTTCCTCTCTAAAAATTCAAAAAAGTACCCACGGAAATGTCCAAATTTCAAATAAAAAATTTTAAGTAAAGGATATATTTTACCCTGAAACGGATATCTTTGTATCTTTTTTTCTTTTTGTTATTCCTAACTCATATTTATGAGATAATAAAATATGACAAAAGCTATACCAAAAATAGGTTCACGTAAGAAAGTGCGTATTGGTTTGCGTAAGAATGCCCGCTTTAGTTTACGGAAGAGTGCACGTAGAATAACAAAAGGGGTTATTCATGTTCAAGCCAGTTTCAACAATACCATTATAACTGTTACAGACCCGCAAGGTCGGGTGGTTTTCTGGTCCTCCGCCGGTACTTGTGGATTCAAAAGCTCAAGAAAAGCATCACCCTACGCGGGTCAAAGAACAGCAGTAGATGCTATTCGTACAGTGGGTTTGCAACGAGCAGAAGTTATGGTAAAAGGGGCTGGTAGCGGAAGAGATGCCGCATTACGAGCCATTGCTAAAAGTGGTGTACGGTTAAGTTGTATACGCGATGTAACACCTATGCCGCATAATGGATGTCGACCCCCTAAAAAAAGACGTCTGTAAAAAAATTAAATCGCTTTCAAGAGAAATAAACGATTCAATGATTAAATAATAATACTAGTCTATTATGGTTCGAGAGGAGGTAACAGGATCCACTCAAACACTACAGTGGAAGTGTGTTGAATCAAGAGTAGATAGTAAGCGTCTTTATTATGGTCGTTTCATTCTGTCACCGCTTAGAAAAGGTCAAGCAGATACTGTTGGTATTGCCTTGCGAAGAGCTTTACTTGGAGAAATAGAAGGAACATGTATCACACGCGCAAAATTTGAAAACGTGCCACACGAATATTCTACAATAGTCGGTATTGAAGAATCCATACAAGAAATTTTACTAAATTTGAAAGAAATTGTATTGAGAAGTAATCTCTATGGAGTTAGAGACGCATCAATTTGCGTCAAAGGTCCTAGATACATAACCGCTCAAGATATCATCTTACCGCCTTCTGTAGAAATCGTTGATACGACACAACCTATAGCTAACTTGAGAACGCCCATTGATTTCTGTATTGAGTTACAGATCAAGAGAGATCGCGGATATAATACGGAACTCCGAAAGAACTCTAAAGATGGAAGTTATCCTATAGATGCTGTATCCATGCCTGTTCGAAATGTGAATTATAGTATTTTTTCTTGTGGGAATGGAAATGAAAAACATGAGATACTTTTTCTAGAAATATGGACGAATGGAAGTTTAACTCCTAAAGAAGCGCTTTATGAAGCTTCTCGTAATTTGATTGATTTTTTTCTTCCTTTTCTACACGCAGAGGAAGAGGATACTAGTTTCCAAGAAAATCAAAAAAGGTTTACTCCACCCCTTTTAACCTTTCAAAAAAGATTAACAAATCTAAATTTAAAGAAAAACAAAAAAGGAATTCCATTGAATTGTATTTTTATTGATCAATTAGAATTGCCTTCTAGAACGTATAATTGTCTCAAAAGGGCCAATATACATACACTATTGGACCTTTTGAGTAAGACTGAAGAAGATCTTATGAGAATTGACAGTTTTCGTATGGAAGATGGAAAACAGATATGGGACACTCTAGAGAAGCATCTCCCAATGGATTTACCTAAGAACAAGTTCTTGCTTTAAATCCATTGCAATTTTTTCCTCTTCTTTTTCGAGTTAGAATAAAAAGAAAACAATTTTGCATCTTTGGGACAATCTATATTTTAGCGAAATGGATCATAATAAAATAGATTTTAGGTATCTAGGGAAGATTCCCTTGGAAGTAACTATTTCCTAGATACCCATGCAGGGGACTTCGCGGTTGAATGAATCAACCCCAAAAATCCCTAAAAAAGACCTAAAGTTAAGGATTTATCAATGGGTAATGTTGCTCCAATACCTAACCAAAGAGCTACTGCAGTACCGATTAAAAAAACGGTCGTAGCTACTGGTCGACGAAAAGGATTTTGGAATTTATTGACATTCTCTAGAAAGGGTACTGTCAATAAGCCCGTTGGCACAGAAACCATTAAGAGAACGCCCAATAACTTATTGGGTACTGTACGGAGTATTTGAAATACGGGAAAAAAGTACCACTCGGGTAATATTTCCAAAGGAGTTGCAAAAGGATCCGCCGGTTCACCAATCATTGACGGCTCGAGAATCGCTAAACCTACATTACATGCAATAGTACCTAAAATTACTACTGGAAAAATGTATAAAAGATCGTTGGGCCACGCGGGTTCCCCGTAATAATTATGCCCCATCCCTTTAGCTAATTTTGCTCTTAATACAGGATCATTTAAGTCAGGTTTCTTTGTTATTGGGATAGGTGAATTCTTTAGGATCCATCCCCCGAAGGAACCGGACATGAGAATTTTTCATCATCCGGCTCGAGCAAGAGTGAAAGAAATAAGACCGTAGAGGATCCACAATAGAATAGGGTATATAATGACTCAAAGTAAGAACAGCTTTATCAGATTATCTTTTCCGAAGTAGCGACTCTAACTACTCATAGAAAAGAATCCTATTCTTATGCGTAAATGCTCAATATCCAAGTGGGCTTACAAATTTGATCATGATCAATTGCTTTGTGGATTGTCTCTTGATTAGTTGGCGTTTATCCCCTCAATATCTCAAGTTTCTTACGTCCAAACAAAGTATTTACTTGTTACTAATAAAAAATCGAAAAGTTTAGCCTACGTTCTTCCTTAGATTTCTTCTTTTACTCCGATAGTATTGCGGATCGAAATCGATGCAAAGAAAATGAATGCATTTCCATACTATAATAAAAAGTCAGTGTAATAAATATAGAATTGGATCATATCACACGACTTATTCCATTTATACTCTATGGGATCTTACGGAGCCTTTTCATGGATGGTATGTTTGGGGTATGATCATAGAAAAAATTCTCCTCGAGTGAACCAGCCTATCCTTCCTAGATAAGGGACTTACGTGTTGATTGGATGCGGAGACACTTTTGGTCGTGAAATCTAATGTGGCAGATCCAATTCTCTATCTGCATGGCCAAATCAATAATTCAAGTCACACACTCCCATAATCCGCCTTATTTTCTTTCGTAAAATTAACTTCAACTATTTGTATTGTATCAAAATACTTCAGAGTTGAAGAGAAGTATCCAAATGACATGTCTTATTTTACAATAACCCATGTTTGTAGCAATGAAATACCACAACCTACCCGGTATGATATATGAGAATTAGAATTCTCTATGATATGTGTTCCCTATAAAGGACCCGAAATACCTTGCTTACGTATCATTGGAAAGTGCATTAACATAAATACGGCGGTAAGCAGAGGTAGTACAAAGGTGTGTAAACTATAAAAACGAGTCAAAGTGGATTGGCCCACACTAGCACTTCCGCGTAATAACTCTACTAAAGGGGATCCTATTACCGGAATCGCTTCAGGTACACCTGTCACAATTTTGACTGCCCAATAACCAATTTGATCCCAAGGCAAAGAATAACCGGTTACGCCAAATGATGCAGTCAATACAGCCAAAACCACACCTGTGACCCAAGTTAATTCACGGGGTTTTTTAAATCCACCTGTGAGATACACGCGAAATACGTGCAGGATCATCATTAGAACCATCATACTTGCTGACCATCGATGAACTGATCGGATTAACCAACCAAAGTTGGCTTCCGTCATTATATATTGAACGGAAGAAAAAGCCTCCGTAACGGTTGGTCGGTAATAAAAAGTCATAGCAAAACCAGTAGCGACTTGTACTAGAAAACAAGTAAGTGTAATTCCCCCTAAACAATAAAATATGTTGACATGAGGAGGAACGTATTTACTAGTTATATCATCCGCAATTGCCTGAATCTCAAGACGTTCCTCAAACCAATCATATACTTTATTGAGATAGGTAACTAGCCCGACTCCCCCTCCGAGAGCCGTATATGAAAATTTCATCTCGTACGGCTCAAGCAGAAACACACAAATTTGCAACGGATATTAGAAAAAAGGTTCAAAACTTCATCAGCCACGGGATTGGATTAATTTGCCTTGAAGATATGAAATAAGAAAAATCCAAAATTTCTTCTTTGTGATGATAATGCCAAAAAATCTCAAGTTGGCTCATCTGTCTTTCTTTCCCTTATGTTGATCATTAGAGGCCTCTTGACTTTTCTCTTCTCTATTTTTTTTTATATATATTTTATTTTACTAGTAAAATAAAAAAAAAATAGTGGTTTTCTGATAGAAATTATCTTGTTGCGATCCTATGAATCAGTTCAATTAAAACCTTAGATTCATACTAGAGCCACGATGATTGAATTTCAAGCTAAACAAAAGGCAAGGGTTCTTCGAATAAGAACCGCTTGATGATCATTTATTGAATCGATGTAATGACTCGAGAAAATCGAAAGAAAAAAGTTGTCTTTTGGGCAAACAAAATTGGAAGGAAGAAAATTTCTTTTTTTATTAAGAACTACTTGAATTTTTTTTTTTTTCAGTCTGGTTGCGAGGTCTAAATAGTGAGTATGAATCATAGTTCCATTTTTTTTCTTGATCCACTCTATGTATTTCGTGTTCCAGATACTAGAATAAATAATATCCGACGAATTAGAATCATCTTGATAGAGATAACAGGACCTTTCTATGTATTATCAATAGGATCAATTCTAACAAGTCACACACTCATATTCCAGAGATACCAAAACAAAAAAATCCACAGTCGAACTACCAGAATGTCTAGAAAAGTGGAGCTTAAAGTAGAAAGACCTTTTTTTGGATGGAAAAACTATGACTTCATAGTTTTAGTTAGTAGAAACCTAATTCATTAAAATTCCGTCTAGTAAAACAGAAGAATTATAAATTTCTAAAATGATAGATAGGAATATCGCAAATAAAGCCATTGCGACCCCCATAAAAGGAGTAGTCCCCCAACCCGGAGCGACTTTCCCATACTCCGAATTCAAGGGTTTCAATAAACTACCTGCGCCAGTTCGTTTTGGCCTAGGCCTAGAACTCTCTTCAACGGTTTGTGTAGCCATAAATTCTATTTAATCATTGGTGTTGACTTTGTATACTATTCCGTTGTAGTTGTAAATACACGATCTTTTCATGGATCCACTGTAATCTTGAAATTTTATAAAAATGGAAACAGCAACTTTAGTCGCCATCTCCATATCTGGTTTACTTGTAAGCTTTACTGGGTATGCCTTATATACCGCGTTTGGGCAACCCTCTCAACAATTAAGAGATCCATTCGAAGAACATGGGGACTAATTGAAGTAAGAAGTCTCCCAGATGGGGAGACTTCTTACTTCAATTAAATTATTTCATTTTTTAGTCGGAACCTTAGGAGGTTCTCGGAAGAAGATAGCGAAAAAAATTATCCCTAAAGTTGAAACTAAAAGGAACGTATAAACCAATGCTTCCATAGATTCGATCGTGGTTTATTTACAATTATAACTTCCACACCTATTCACTTGTCATTTGGGATCATTTCCCATATAAAAAAAGAGTCAAAGAAAGGACAGGAGATTTTCCCATGTCAAATCAAAAAAGATAGGTGAAAGATACCATAGCAATGTGGTATCAGACTGCCTGCCTCCTTGTAGTTGGATCTCCAACTTTTTGGAATGTTCCAAATTCCACTTGAGCATCCAAATCTGGATCAATACCAGCAAAAACGTCTCGGAACAAGGTTCGAGCGCCATGCCAAATGTGTCCGAAAAAGAAGAGCAAAGCAAAGGTAGCATGACCAAAAGTGAACCAACCCCTTGGACTGCTGCGAAAAACACCATCCGATTTCAAAGTAGCTCGATCTAATTCAAAAATTTCCCCTAATTGGGCACGCCTCGCATATTTTTTTACAGTAGCAGGATCAGAATAACTTACTCCATTAAGTTCGCCACCATAGAACTCCACCGTTACGCCTACTTGTTCAACGCTATATTTGGATTCTGCTCTTCTAAAAGGAACGTCCGCTCTCACAATTCCCTCTTCATCTACCAAAACTACCGGAAATGTTTCAAAAAAAGTAGGCATACGACGTACAAAAAGCTCGCGTCCTTCTTTATCTCTAAAGACGGGATGTCCTAACCATCCAACAGCTATTCCATCCCCATTGTCCATTGAGCCTGCTCTGAATAATCCCCCCTTTGCCGGATTATTACCAATATAATCATAAAAGGCTAATTTTTCGGGAATTTTAGACCAAGCTTCTGATAAACTAAGATTTTCGGCTAACCCATCGCTAACTCTTCGATATATTTCTTGCTGAAAATATCCCTGATCCCACTGATAACGAGTAGGCCCAAATAATTCGATTGGGGTAGTTGCCGATCCATACCACATAGTTCCAGCAACTACGAAAGCTGCAAAAAAAACAGCAGCGATACTACTGGAAAGTACAGTTTCAATATTGCCCATACGTAATCCTTTGTATAGACGTTGAGGCGGACGGACACTAAGATGGAATAAGCCCGCTAATATGCCCAAAGTACCCGCAGCAATATGATGCGAAGCTATTCCTCCCGGAACGAAAGGGTCAAAACCTTCTGCACCCCACGCAGGATTTACAGCTTGTACTTTTCCAGTTAGTCCATAAGGATCGGACACCCATATCCCGGGACCATACAAACCCGTTACATGAAATGCACCAAAGCCAAAACAAGCCACCCCTGCAAGAAATAAATGAATTCCAAAGATCTTGGGCAAATCCAAAGAAGGTTTTCCCGTCCGCTCATCACAGAATATTTCTAGGTCCCAATAAACCCAATGCCAGATAGCTGCCAAGAAACACAATCCAGAAAACACAATATGCGCACCTGCCACACCTTCATAACTCCAAATACCCGGATTCGTTACAGTTCCTCCTGAAATACTCCAACCACCCCACGAATTGGTTATTCCTAAACGAGTCATGAAGGGGATGACGAACATACCTTGTCTCCACATTGGATCCAGAACAGGATCAGAGGGATCAAAAACCGCTAATTCGTATAAAGCCATCGAGCCGGCCCAACCAGAAACTAGAGCTGTGTGCATTATATGCACCGCAAGCAATCGACCCGGATCATTCAATACGACAGTATGAACACGATACCAAGGCAAACCCATGGAAATACCCCCTTAGCAAAGAAAAATAGACACGATGTCGCTTTATTTTATCGCATTGGAAAAGACTATCCATATCCTATGTACCTAACCCTTCTAGGGGATTCTGTGTCAGAAAGCGTGAATATTTATTTCATTCCATTAAAAATAAGAAGCCAATTCTGTTCGTAAGAAGAAAGAGAAGCAGATCTATTCTATACTCGATAAGTGGCAATATGCAATGGGTAGCTTGGGCTATTTGGAAAAACGAAGAATAGATCCCCAATCCCTCTTTGTTTATCATTCGAATCGCAGACTCCTTTTTCTTTATTCAACCTGTCTTACCTTCCTTATATGTATAATCTTTCAATCTATGTATTAATAGAATCTATAGTATTCTTATAGAATAAGAAAAAAATGAAGATAATAAACTGCGGATTCTTTCTTTCTCTTTCATTCTTACGTTTCCATATTAAAGTGTAGTTTTCTTACTTAAATTTAATAATATTAATCTATTATGCCCATTGGTGTTCCAAAAGTACCTTACCGGATTCCCGGAGATGAAGAAGCGACTTGGGTTGACTTATACAATGTTATGTATCGAGAAAGGACACTTTTTTTAGGTCAAGAGATTCGTTGCGAGATCACGAATCATATTACAGGTCTCATGGTATATCTCAGTATAGAAGATGGAATTAGCGATATTTTTTTGTTTATAAACTCCCCCGGCGGGTGGCTAATCTCAGGAATGGCTATTTTTGATACGATGCAAACGGTGACACCAGATATATATACAATATGCCTCGGAATAGCTGCGTCCATGGCCTCCTTCATTCTGCTTGGAGGAGAACCCACCAAGCGTATAGCATTCCCTCACGCTAGGATTATGCTTCACCAACCCGCTAGTGCTTATTATCGGGCAAGGACACCAGAATTTTTACTAGAAGTTGAAGAGTTACACAAAGTTCGGGAAATGATAACAAGGGTTTATGCACTAAGAACAGGCAAGCCTTTTTGGGTTGTATCCGAAGACATGGAAAGGGATGTTTTTATGTCAGCAGACGAAGCCAAAGCTTATGGACTTGTCGATATTGTAGGGGATGAAATGATTGACGAGCACTGCGATACTGATCCAGTATGGTTTCCAGAAATGTTTAAGGATTGGTAATGGCTGGATTTCTTGTAAATTTATTTCAAACCTAAATTCAGCTTTTATGTGATTTTCTAGAAACTAGAAATACTTCATGATGATGAATCGTCAGGTTAAGATCGATCTAAACCAATCTTTTTTTCTATATACATACGACATGCCCACGATTAAACAACTTATTAGAAATGCAAGACAGCCAATACGAAATGCTAGAAAAACGCCCGCGCTTAAAGGATGTCCTCAGCGTCGAGGAACATGTGCTAGGGTGTATGTGTGACTCGTTCAGATCATGAGTTCAAACAACGAAGACAATTTTTGAAGTATCCATGATCGGTACCAATGAATCGGATAAAGAAGTTCTATCCTAGATTTCTATGGTATATGGAATTTATGGTTTCCTTTGGTGCAAATCCAATCATCTAGATTGGATTTGGAAGAAGCAATTCCCCCATTGGTAGCAAAAGGTTATCCATTAAGCGGAGGAAATAGTAATAAAAAGAAAAAGTCTTATGCTCTTTTATCTTAAAAGAACGGACTAAAGGGTCAGCTACTTAGCCAACTTTCATAATTAAATACCGTCACTGTATGAATAACTCTTATTGTGAAAAGAGCTATTTACTCTATAATGGATAGGTAGAGCCAAAGAATGTGAACTATACAAGTTCACAATACCTTTTGATGAAAGAAAGGGCTCCGGTGTATAGAGAGGGCCTCACCGTTTAAAAGGGAACCATAGAAACGATGGAATCCACTGTTTTTTAGTATCGTTAGAATTTGTTATTTCTATGCGAAATAACTGAAGGGAATAGAATAAAAAATTGTGGTTGGGAAAGTTATAGTAGCAAAAGCCATTGGAATTCATATTTTATATATCGGAATAATCCGTTTTGTTATTAATGGGAAAAAAGGCGGTTAAAAAAAGAGAAACCATTAGTTATTAATTAAGGTTAATTTGATTCAATGACCAGAGTTCCGCGAGGATATGTAGCTCGGAGACGACGAACAAAAATGCGTTCATTTGCTTCAAACTTTAGAGGGGCCCATTTAAGACTTAATCGAATGATTACTCAACAAGTAAGAAGAGCTTTTGTTTCTTCTCATCGAGATAGAGGGAGGCAAAAGGGGGATTTTCGGCGTTTGTGGATCACTCGGATAAACGCAGCAACACGGATATATAAAGTATTCGATAGTTATAGTAAATTAATACACAATCTGTACAAGAAAGAATTGATTCTTAATCGTAAAATACTTGCACAAGTAGCTGTATCAAATCCAAACAATCTTTACACGATTTCCAATAAAATAAAGACCATCAATTAAAGGGATAAAAAGTAATATACAGAAATAATTAAAACCGAATTCCCGGAGAGGGAACTCCGGGAAGATACAATAAATTAAGATTAAGCGGTAGGAATCAACGAGCATGTTGCAATAAATAAAAAACTATTTCTTTTTCCCCTTTTTTCTTTCTTATAACAAACAAAAGAATCAAAACAGGGGTACTTTCTTTATATATGAGTCTGACCTTTTCTTTCGAATAAAACATCAACAATCGGAACTTAGGTTTCGATTGTTGTTTCTTAAATTCTGGTTGGAGTTTCTTAAGTTTCGATTGGAATTGAACTTTTGTGTTAATTGAGGAATATGTCTATTTTTTCTGTGTCTAGGACCAGTAATTATTGAAATTGACTGGCCTTGAAATTGCTTCTCATTCTCATAGTTACGAAATGGTAAGAAAGATAAAATACGAGCCTGTTTTATAGCAAGAGTAATTAATCGTTGTTGTTTCAAGGTTAGTCTATTTATTCGTCTGGATAATATTTTTCCCTGTTCACTAATAAATCGATTAATTAAACTCATGTTTCTATAATCAATTCGATCCCCCGGGCCAATTCGAGAACGCCTGCGAAAAGGTTGTTTGGATTTACGAAAAGGTTGTTTGAATTTACGAAAAGTTTGCTTGGATTTTTGAAAAATTTGTTTTGATTTACGAAAGGGTTGCTTAGATTTACGAAAAAGTTGTTTAGATATATACATGCTTTATTCCTTATTTAAAAATTGAAAAAATAAAAAAAAAAATGGATTTCTTTATTTTAGTAATTTTGGATCCAGAAGAAGTAGTCTTTCTTTGGTCCATATATTATTTGATTCATATACTATATATAAAATAGAAAAATAAAATAGAAAAATAAAATAAAAAGCTTCTATACATATGAAATAATATCTACCTAAAATCAGATGAGTTGATTTGTATTTTGTATTCTATCTATGTTCTATATATTAAATAATTAGTTTTTACTCTTTCTTTTATTTGGAAAAATCTAACACACGATGTTCCTATTTCTTTATTTCGTTATGAGTCGTATGCTTGCGACAATAACGACAAAATTTTCGTAATTCTAATTGTCCGGGTGTATTCTGACGATTCTTTTGAGTACTATATCTAGAAATCCCCGTCGATTGCTTATTGGCACCCTTTCGAACACAACTGATACATTCCAAAATAACTCTGATTCTAACATCTTTGCCCTTGGCCATGAACCTCCTTTCCTTTTTGGATCGACTTAACTTTATTCTTATACCTATTCTTTTATTCTTCTATTAGGATAGGATCCGAAGAAGAAGAATAAAATCCATAGAAGTTCCTAACTAAAAATGTGATTTCTAAAGATTTTGTTGTAATTCTTCAAATTCTCTAACGAATGCAATCCAATAGAATAAAAAATTTTTGAAATTTGTAAATTTTGTAAATTAAGTAATAAAAAATAGAAAAATAATTAAAGAATACAATCCTTGTCAAATTAGGAAGGATTTTGCTTCGAAATCCTTTCATTCATTTAATTTAAATAGTAAGCCAGCCTCTTTCTATGCTCTGATTTGTGAGGCTTGACTTAGCTTGGATACCGCTTTTATTTTAATTAAATTTCTTTTTTCCAAAATGAGATTTACCGAATTTTTCATTACTCTGAGGTTCAACCCAATTCATCTTTTCTTTATTTTTACTTCGTATACTAAAAAAGAATTAAAAAAGGGCAAATTTTCGTCATGTCACGAAGAATTCTATCTCTGGCATAGGAATAACTAGAATTAAAAAAAAGGGAACGACAAAGCATCTGGGAATAAACGATTAATTTCTATCAATAAACCTGCTAAAGCTCCAAACCATAGAGTACTTAGCACGGGTGCTACAGAAAGATATGTTTTTATATCCCGCATTGAAAATCCTCCTTTCTTATTGGAATACATATATGATCAGATACTCTTGCCCACGATCGTTTGTATTTCTTTTGTTTAGGCGAAATTTCTAACTAAAAAACAAAATCAATATTCTATATATATAGAATGAACCATATAGACGAGATTTTCCTATCCCTAAAAAAGAAAAAAACGACCCCTTCCCTTCTTCCTATACATTACTAAGGAATAGTAATATTTCTTTTATAGGGGAAATTGGACTGGATTTTAGATGTATGCCCTTCCTTGATTATATGAGACCAAAAACAAAAAATGACAAGAAAGTTCTATATAGATGGAGAAATAGAAGAAAATTACCATGTGGAAAACAAGAAAGAAATTGTGTACAATGGCATTGTATAACAATTTGGAAAAGGGATGTAGCGCAGCTTGGTAGCGCGTTTGTTTTGGGTACAAAATGTCACAGGTTCAAATCCTGTCATCCCTACCTATTACTTCTCTCTTCTTTATGAGCAGTAGCGATGAGCAGTAGGGGGGAGATCCATTAAAGTGGGTATAACTTGAATTTTTGGATACTATACGTACGTGAGACACGTTAGGAGTAGAAAAGGATTTTCTTTTTGCAAGCGCTCTTAGTTCAGTTTGGTAGAACGCGGGTCTCCAAAACCCGATGTCGTAGGTTCAAATCCTACAGAGCGTGATTCCCTCTATCTTATGTCGAAACAGAGTAAAATAACTTAAAAAAACAAAGTTGAATTGCAACTCCAATTTGACCTCCTCTTTGGTCTGGAGGAGGTCAACCAAAAAAGAAATATTACTCAATCAAAGATCCAACTGATCCCCACGCCTGTATTGCAAATACGCAGTCACGAATAATCCCGCTAAAGTAATAGGAATTAGGCCTAAGACGATTCCAAATAGAAAAACTTCAATCATTTCGATTTGTTCGAGGGGATAAAAAAAAGAGGTACGATCTATCTCTAAATAATAGTCTAAATTATCCACGAATCTCAATGACCAAAAAAAGAATTGGTAATTAGTGTGGAAAAGGGTCGTAGAATACGAGGAATCCAAAAGAAAGATTTTCTTTTCTGACTTATTCGTTCAATTCATTTCAAATAAGACGTATCTTGTTCAAGCCAATAAATAGAGCTGGGGTTATAGTTAAAGCAGCCAGTAGAAAACCGAAATAACTAGTTATAGTAAGCATGAAGGGGTTAAATTCCATTTATTTTTTTACTACACTACATATGTTGGTAAAGCACTTACCTAAGTT